CAAAAAGGAAGAATTCAAAATTTTAGATTATACCGAAGAACAAATAAAAGAAGTGGAGAAAAAAGAGCAGGACAAAAAAGAGGAGAACAAAAGAAAGGAGAAAGCGCGGATAGAAATAGCCGAAGCCTGGGATACCATCCCGTTGGCTCAAGTAATAAGAGGTTCTATGTTAGTAACTCAATCAATTCTTAGAAAATATATTATATTACCTTCATTGATAATAGCTAAAAATATTGGCCGTATGTTATTATTGCAATTTCCTGAGTGGTCTGAGGATTTAAAGGAATGGAATAGAGAAATGCACGTTAAATGCACCTATAACGGTGTTCAATTATCAGAAACAGAATTTCCGAAAAATTGGTTAATAGACGGTATTCAGATAAAGATCTTATTTCCTTTCTGTCTGAAACCTTGGCACAAATCTAAGCTACGATCCTCTCATAGAGATCTAATGAAAAAGAAAGGAAAAAGGGAAACAGATGATTTTTGCTTTTTAACAGTTTGGGGAATGGAAGCTAACCTTCCTTTTGGTTCTCCCCGAAAACGGCCTTCTTTTTTTGAACCCATTTTTAAAAAACTCGAAAAAAAAATTGGCAAATTTAAAAAGAAGTATTTTTTAGTTCTAAGATTTTTAAAAGAACGAACAAAATTCTTTATAAGAGTTTCAAAAGAAACAAAAAAATGGATTATCAAAAGCGTTCTATTTATAAAAAAAATAAACAAAGAACTTTCCAAAGTTAATCCAATTCGATTATTTAAATCGAGAGAAGTAGATGAATCGAAGGAAACGAAAAAAGAAAAAGATTCTATAATCAATAATCAGATAATTCATGAATCATTTAGTCAAATTCGATCTACGAATTGGACAAATTATTCACTAACAGAAAAAAAAATGAAAGATCTAACTGATAGAACAAGCACAATCCGAACTCAAATAGAAAGAATTACAAAAGAGAAAAAAAAAGCAACTCCACTAAAAAATATTAGTCCTAACAAAAGAAGTTATAATGTTAAAAAATTAGAATCACAAAAAAATATTTGGCAAATATTAAAAAGAAGAAATGTTCGATTAATCCGTAAATTACATTATTTTATCAAATTTTTCATTGAAAAGATATACATAGATATCTTTCTATCTATTATTAATATTCCCAGAATCAATACCCAACTTTTTGTTGAATCAACAAAAAAAATTATTGATAAATACATTTACAATACTGAAATAAGTCACGAAAGAATTGATAAAACAAATCAAAAGAAAATTGACTTTATTTCCAATATAAAAAAGTCACTTTCTAATATTAGTAATAATAAAAATTCACATATTTTTTGTGACTTATCCTTCTTGTCACAAGCATATGTATTTTACAAATTATCACAAACACAAATTATTAACTTGTATAAGTTAAGATCTGTTCTGCAATATCACGGAACATCTTTCTTTCTTAAGACTGGAATAAAGAATTTTTTTGGAACACAAGGTATATTTCATTCCGAATTAAATCATAAGAAACTTCGGAATTCTGGAATGAATCAATGGAAAAATTGGTTAAGAGGTCATTATCAATACAATTTACCTCAGATTAGATGGTCTAGATTAATACCACCAAAATGGCGAAATAGAATCAAGCAACGTCGTACGGCTCAAAATAATAATGGTTTAAACAAACGGAATTCAGATGAAAAAGGCCAATTAATGAATTACAACAAACAAACTGATTATGGAGTATATTCATTACCAAATAAAAAAGATAATTTTCAAAAATACTATAGATATGATCTTTTATCATATAAATCTATTAATTATGAAAATAAGAGGACCTCATATATTTATGGATCACCATTCCAAGGAAATAAGAACCAAAAAATTTCTTATAATTACAACACACACAAGCACCAATTATTTGATATCCTCGGAGGTACCCCTATCAATAATTATCTAGGAGAGGATGATATTATGTATATGGATAAAAATCTGGATAGAAAATATTTTGATTGGAAAATTATCCATTTTTGTCTTAGAAAAAAAGTCGATATTGAAACATGGATCGAGCTCGATACCAACAATAATAAAAATACTAAAACCACCATTAATAATTATCAAATAATTGAGAAAATTGATAAGATAGGTCTTTTTTATCTTACGATTCATCAAAATCAAGAAATCAATCCACCCAATCAAAAAAGATTTTTTTTTGATTGGATGGGAATGAATGAAGAACTACTAAATCGTCCCATATCAAATCTGGAATTTTGGTTCTTCCCAGAATTTGTGCTACTTTATAATGCCTATAAAATGAAACCATGGGCTATACCAAGCAAATTACTTCTTTTAAATTTAAATATAAATGAAAATCTTAGTGAAAATCAAAACATCAACGGAAAGCAACAAAAGGATCTTTTTATTCCATTGAATGAAAAAAAATCTTTTGCATTAAAGAATCGAAATCAAGAAGAAAAAGAACCCGCAGGCCAAGGAAATCTTGGATCAGATGCACAA